TCGTAATTCTTCCTCAGCCTGGCTGGGACAAAATAGCAGCAGAACAATTAAAGTATTAGTAGCATAGCAAAAAGGCGTTCCTCATCAAAGATGCACTTGCTATTGCTAGTACTAGTACATCTGAGAATTCTTAATTGATTAGTTTAAATAACCCCGGACTGTAGAACAAAGGAGTGTCCCGAACCTACACCGAGGTATTGACGGCTATTCTCAAATATCACAGAACAGAATGGGATACGATGAGATACAATGCAATAGAAACAAAGACAGGGGTAACGAGTTACCTACTCTTACTTAACGGTCAAAGCAAACCGTTTCATTCCGAATTCTTTAATTCGGAATTAATCAAATCTCCCCAAGTAGGACTTGAACCTACGACCAATCGGTTAACAGCCGACCGCTCTACCACTGAGCTACTGAGGAACACCGGTAAATTCGATCTCATAGAGTTCTATTCCTGTTCTCAACTCATCACCAATATGAGCTCGAAGTTTCCTTTTTTGTAACTCGTCGAACTTCTTCGTAGTGGTTCCGTTCCATGCCTCATTTCATAGGGAACCTCAAAGTGGTTCTATTTCATTATATTCTATCCATATACTAATTCCATTCATTGAATATCCCCATCTTTGGTGTCATTGAGATAAGAGATGTCGTTTCCAGTCTATCTCTTTGTATTTCGATATCTATAGAAATAGATAGTTGAAAAATCATTATGATAATCATTATCAAATAAATTATATAATAATCAAATTCATTATAAAATAAATTATATAATAATAAATAATCAAATCATTATCATTATATATCATTATAAAATAATATAATAATCAAATCTTTATCATTATAAAATACATTATATAATAATCAATAATCAAATCATTATCATTATATAATAATAATCAAAAAAATGCAATAGAAAATAAACAAAAAGAGAGAAAACAAACAAAAGGAGAAGTTAACAATGATTTTTCAATCTTTTGTGCTAGATATAGTATCTTTATGCCCGAAAATAATGAATTCGGTCGTTGTGGTTGGACTCTATTATGGATTTCTAACCACATTCTCGATAGGGCCCTCTTATCTCTTCCTTCTTCGAACTCGGGTGATGGAAGAAGGGACCGAGAAGAAAGTATCAGCAACAACTGGGTTTATTACGGGACAGCTCATGATGTTCATATCGATTTATTATGCGCCCTTGCATCTAGCATTGGGTAGACCTCATACAATAACTGTCATAACTCTACCGTATCTGTTATTTCATTTCTTTGACAAAAATTCCAAACACTTTTTGAATCGATACAAGAATCCAAAATCAATACGTAATTTTAGTATTCAAAGAGTATTCCTTAACAATCTTCTTTTTCAGTTATTAAATCCTTTTTTTTTTCCAAGTTCAATCTTAATAAGATTAGTGAACATTTATCTCTTTCGATGCAACAATAAATTGTTATTCTTAACAAGTAGTTTTGTTGGTTGGTTAATTGGTCACATCTTTTTGATGAAAGGGATTGGATTGATATTAGGCTGGATACGGCAAAATAATTCGATAAAATCGAATGTACCTATTCGATCTAATAAGCGCTTTATGTCAGAATTTAGAAATTCTATGTTTCAAATATTTGTTCTTTCCTTATTTATTACCTGTTTATACTATTTAGGCAGACTACCGCTTCCTTATTTTTTTACTCAGGAAATGCGAGAAATTCAAGAAAAGAGTGAAATTGGAAAAATCGATGTTGAAAGAAATTCGGAAACGGCAGGAACTAAACAAGAACAAAAAAGATACATCGAAGAAGATCTTTCTCCTTATCTTTTTTCGAAAAAAGATAAGAATTTGGACAAAATAGAGAAAGAGAATGATCTCTTAGGATTTCAAAAACCTCTTGTAACTATTCTTTTCGATTATCAACGATGGATTCGTCCATTGCGATATATAAAAAATGATCGATTTGAAAATGTCGTAAGAAATGAAAATTCACAATTTTTTTTTCATATATGTCAAAGTGATGGAAAAGAGAGAATATCTTTCACGTATCCACCCAATTTATCAACTTTTCTGAAAATCATGGAAAAAAAAATGGATCTCTTCACAAGAGATAAAATCTCCTATAATGAATTGTCTAATTCTTGGAGCTCCACTAATAAAGAAAAAATAAAGAAACTAAGCAATGAATTTTTTAAAAGGGCAAAAGCTCTAGATAAGGAATTTCGTCCTCTAGATGTATTCGAAAACCGAATTAGATTGTGTAATGATGATACGAAAACAAAATACTTAACCAAAATATATGATCCTTTCTTGAATGGACGCTTTCGTGGACAAATTCAAAAATGCTTTTCACCATCAATTAAAGATGAAACTTACACAACAAATTACACTTTGATAAATAAGATTCATGGTATCCTTCTTTATACTAATAGTAATTATCAGGAATTTGAACAGAAAATAGATCCATTTGATAGAAAATCATTATTAACTGAAATTGGGTTTTTTTTTAACTTAATCAGTAAATTTTCGGAAAAATCAGTATCAAGTTTGAATTTTGACGGACTTTTTTTATTTCCAGAACATGAACAAGTAAAAATGTATTTCGAAGAAAAAAAAAGAAAAAAAAAATTCTTATTCGACGCAATTAGAACTGATCTGAACGATCAAACAATTTTAAATAGAAAAAAATCTATTGGAATAAACGAAATAAGTAAAAAAGTTCCTCGATGGTCATACAATTTAATCGACGAATTGGAGCAACTGATGGCAAGAACAGCAAAGAATGCTCAGATTCGTTCCAGAGAAGCCGAACCAAGAATTTTTTTTACTACAGACTCGGAGTATGAGAATGAGGGTAGTCGTCCTAGTATTATTGAAAATACTGAAAAAAAAAAAACTGAAGTCGCTTTACTACATTATTTACGCGAACCGGATTTTTGCCGAGAAATAATCAGAGGATCTATACGCGCTCAAAGGCGTAAAACAGTGACTTGGAAAATCTCTCAAAAAAATCCCCACTCCCCCCTTTTTTTGGACAAAAAGCGATTCTCGTTCTTTTCTTTTGATGATATTTTCGAATCAATGAAAATCTTTTTTATGTCCAAAAATTGGATGCAAAAAGAGACAGAATTTGAAATTTCGGATTATACAGAAGAAAATGAGATAAAAGAGGAGAGAGAAAATGAGAAGAAAGAGAAGATAGAAAATGAGATGAAAGAGGCGCAAAAAGAAGAAGACGAGAGAACACTTAGAGAAACGGCAGAAATCTGGGATAGCTTTCTATATGGATATAGTCGACCAATTAGAAGTTTGTTATTAATAACCCAATCGATTCTTAGAAAATATATTATATTACCTTCATTGATAATAGCTAAAAATATCGTTCGTATACTATTATTTCAAATTCCTGAATGGTCAGAAGATTTTAGGGATTGGAAAAGAGAAATGCATATTAAATGCACCTTTTATGGCGTTCCACTATCTGAAAAAGAATTTCCAAAAGACTGGTTAACAGAGGGTTTTCAGATAGGGATCTTATTTCCCTTTCGTCTGAAACCTTGGCACAGATCTAAGGCTAAGGTACGATCCACTGAAAAAAAAAACGTGAAAAAAAAGAGCTTTTGCTATTTAACAATTTGTGGAACACAAGTGGAATCGCCCTTTGCTGATCATATCCCAAATCCATTTTCATTTTTTGATCCTATTTTTAAAATAGTAAAAAAAAAAATGAAAAAAAATTTGAAAAATAGTTTTTTTCTAGTTCGAAAAGTTTTAAATGAAAGACAAAAAGGTTATTTAACCATCTCAAAAGAAAGAGGAAAATGGACCTTCAAAAGTATTCTTAAAAGTATTCCATTTAGATTCAAAAAAATAGATGAATTGAGTGAAAGCAAAAAAGATTCAACAATCAGTAACAATAATCCAATGATTTACGAATCACCCGTTGTAATTCAATCTATTAATTGGACAAATTCTTCATTGACAGAAAAAAAGATAAAAGATCTTAACGTTAAAACAAAGACAATCATAAACCAAATAGAAAAAATGGGGGAGGTTATAACTTCAGAGAATAATTTTAATTCAAACAAAACAACTTATGATGCTCAAAGATTCGAATTACAAAAAAATATTTTACAGATATTAAAAAGAAGAAATGTTCGATTGACCCGTAAATCGTATTCTTTTTTAAAATTTTTCATGGAAAGGGTATACATAGATATTTTTCTATATATCGTTAGTATTCCTAGGATCAATGTACAACTTTTTCTTGAATCAACAAAAAAAATGATAAATGAATCCATTTACAATAAAAAAACAAATGCGGAAAGAATTGATAAACAAAATCAAAGTATAATTCCATTTATGTCGATTATACACAAATCTTGTAATATTACGAATACGAATTCAACGAATTCTTGTGATGTATCTTCTTTGTCACAAGCATATGTTTTTTTTAAATTATCACAAAGCCAAGTTATTAACCCATATAAGTATAAGTTAAGATCTGTTTTTGAATCTCATGGAAGATCTTTTTTTCTTAAGAATGAAATAAAGAATTATTTTTGTAGAATACAAGGAATATGTCATTCCAAATTAAGCCATAAGAACCTTCCCGATTCTGTAATGAATCAATGGACAAATTGGTTAAAGGTTCATTATCAATATGATTTACCTCAGAGCAGATGGTCTAGATTAGTACCACAAAACTGGAGAAATAGAATCAATGAACATCGTGTGGCTCAAAATAAAGATTTAACCAAATATGATTCAGATGAAAAAACCCGATTAATTCTTTCCAAAAAACAACAAGTAGACTTAGTAAAATTAAAAAAAAAATTTAAAATTAAAAAACAATATAAATATGATCTTTTGTCATATAAATTTCTTAATTATGCAGATAATAAAGAATCATATATTTATGGATATAGATCACCATTCCAAGCAAAAAAAAAGCAAGCTATTTCTTATAATTACAACACACAGAAAAAAGAATTTTTGGATATAACGGGCGATATCTCTATCAACAATTATATAGCAGAAGATACTATTATAGATATGGAAAAAAATATGGATAGAAAGTATTTTGATTGGATGGAAATGAATGTAGAAATATTAAATCGTTCCATATCGAATCCAAAATTTTGGTTCTTTTTGAAATTTTGGATATTATATGATGCATATAAGAATAATCCTTGGATCATACCAAGCAAATTCCTTTTTTTCCATTTTTATGGAAAAAATGTTAGTAAAACTAAAAACTTTACTGGAAAGAAAAAAAGAATAGATGATATTTTGAGCTCATCGAAAAAAAAAAAATCTCTTGAATTCGAGTTAGAGACTGGAAATCCAGCAAAAGAAGAATACGCGAGTCGAGTCGATCTTAAATCATCTTTCTCAAACCAAGAAAGAGATTTCTCAAATCAAGAAATAGATTATGAAAGATCAGACAGGAAAAGGGTTGATAAGAGTATAAATAAAAAGGAATACAGGAAAAATATAAGGATAGAACTGGCTTTCATACTAACAAAGTATTTGGGTTTTCATTTGAACTTTCATACTTCCTTAGATGAAAGAATAATGAATAATATCCAAGTATATTGTCTCATGGTTGACTTGAAAAAGAAAAAACAATTTGTTATAGACTCTATTCAAAGGGGAGAACTAAGTCTAGATTATTTGGTGATTCAAAAGAATCAGAAGGATTTCACTCTTACAAGAGAGGGAGGAGATAAAGAATTGATGGAAAACAAAATATTTTTTGTTGAACCAGTTCGCCTGTCTAGAAAAAACTATGAACAATTTTTTATGTATCAAACCACAAGACTCTCATTGATTCATAAGAGTAATCGCCAAATTAATCAAGGAAACCCCGAAAAAAGTCGTCTTGATAGAAAGAATTTTGATAAATACATTCCAAGAACAAGAGAGCAAAAGATAACAGAAAATAAAGAAAAAAATCATTATGATTTGCTTGTTCCTGAAAATCTTTTGTCCGCTAGACGCCGGAGAGAATTGAGAATTCTAATTTGTTTCAATCTTAGAAATAGAAATAGTGTGCATAGAAACACAATATTTGACAATGAGAATAAAATAAATAATTGCTGTCAAGTTTTGGCTAAAAATAAAGATCTTGATAGAGAACAAAAAAAACTAATGAATTTCAAATTATTTCTTTGGCCTAATTATCGATTAGAAGATTTAGCTTGTATAAATCGCTATTGGTTTGATACCCATAATGGAAGCCGTTTCAGTATAGTAAGGATACATATGTATCCGCGATTGAAAATTCGATAATCTGCATTTATCTTCTATTTCTCATAACATATCTGATAACAGATCTGTTATCTGTTTGTTATGCGAAGACAAATATATATATATAATATAATTTTATATTATATATATATATAATATAATCAATAATATATATATAATATAATCAATAATATATATATAATATATATAAAAAAATAAAAATATATTTAAATATATAAAATAAATGCGCACACGCATTGTGGCATTGATACTAATTCAATGATGTATCCATTAGATCGAAAAATGAATCAACAAAATAAATCGTTTTATTTTTATTTGATTTATTTGAAGTATACTGTATTTATTTGAAGTATACAGTAGAATTTTTTTTGTGAATCCGTAAATATAGTATTTTTCTAACTATCCATAAATATAGTATTTTTATATCGATTTGAATTGCTTAATTTAATAATAATAATTAATTTGATTTGAAAAAAAAAAAGAAATTAAGAATTCTTAAGTAAATTAAGATTTTTTATATTCCAAAATTCAAAATTAGTGTCATTACTATTACTGATCAATAAAAATATCTAAAAATCTCTATCAAAAAAGAGGGGGAGAGGACAGCTTTCATTTTATTTTATGATAAAAAATTCATTTATACCTGTTATTTCACAAAAAAAAGAAGAAGAAAACCCCGGATCAGTTGAATTTCAAGTATTCAATTTCACTAATAAGATACGAAGACTTACTTCACATTTTGAATTACACCCAAAAGACTATTTATCTCAAAGAGGTTTACGTAAAATTCTGGGAAAACGGCAACGACTACTGTCTTATTTGTCAAAGAAAAATAGAATACGTTATAAAAAATTAATAAATCAGTTGGGTATTCGGGAGTCACAAATTCGTTAATTTCAAGAGTCATTTTCAATTATTCGATTTATTAGATCTTGAATTTTGATGAACCTTTTTTTTAACGATTCATGGAAGAATGAATCGAGGAAAAACAACCTATGAATGTCCCAGCTACAAGAAAAGATCTCATGATAGTCAATATGGGGCCTCACCACCCATCAATGCATGGTGTTCTTCGACTTATTGTTACTCTGGATGGTGAAGATGTTATTGATTGTGAACCAATATTGGGTTATTTACACAGAGGAATGGAAAAAATTGCGGAAAACCGAACAATTATCCAATATCTGCCTTATGTAACACGTTGGGATTATTTAGCTACTATGTTCACAGAAGCAATAACCGTAAACGGACCGGAACAATTGGGAAATATTCAAGTACCAAAAAGAGCCAGCTATATCCGAGTAATTATGTTGGAGTTAAGTCGTATAGCTTCTCATCTACTATGGCTGGGACCCTTTATGGCAGATATTGGTGCACAAACCCCTTTCTTCTATATTTTTAGAGAAAGAGAATTAATATATGATCTATTTGAAGCTGCGACAGGTATGAGAATGATGCATAATTTTTTTCGTATCGGGGGAGTAGCGGCTGATCTACCTCATGGTTGGATAGATAAGTGTTTTGATTTCTGCAATTATTTTTTAACAAGGGTTGTTGAATATCAAAAACTTATTACGCGAAATCCAATTTTTTTAGAACGGGTTGAGGGAGTAGGTGTTGTTGGTAGAGAAGAAGTAATAAATTGGGGTTTATCAGGACCGATGCTTCGGGCTTCCGGAATACAATGGGATCTACGTAAAGTTGATAATTATGAATGTTACGAGGAATTTGATTGGGAAGTTCAATGGCAAAAAGAAGGAGATTCATTAGCTCGTTATTTAGTTCGAATTGGTGAAATGATGGAATCCATAAAAATTATTCAACAGGCTTTGGAAGGAATTCCCGGCGGGCCATATGAAAATTTAGAAATCCGCTGTTTTGATAGAGAAAAGGAGCCAGAATGGAATGATTTTGAATATAGATTCATTGGTAAAAAACCGTCTCCGACTTTTGAATTGCCGAAACAAGAACTTTATGTAAGAGTTGAGGCTCCCAAGGGAGAATTAGGAATTTTTCTAATAGGGGATCAGAATGGTTTTCCTTGGAGATGGAAAATTCGTCCCCCGGGTTTTATCAATTTGCAAATTCTTCCTCAATTAGTTAAAAGAATGAAATTGGCTGATATTATGACAATACTAGGTAGCATAGATATCATTATGGGAGAAGTTGATCGTTGAAATGATAATTGATACAACGGAAGTCCAAGATATCAATTCTTTTTCCGGATTGGAATCTTTAAAAGAGGTCTATGGAATTATATGGGTACTTGTACCTATTTTTATTCTTGTATTGGGAATCACAATAGGTGTACTAGCAATTGTATGGTTAGAAAGAGAAATATCTGCAGGGATACAACAGCGTATTGGACCCGAATACGCGGGTCCTTTTGGAGTTCTTCAAGCTCTAGCAGACGGAACAAAACTACTTTTCAAAGAGAATCTTATTCCATCGAGGGGAGATATTCGTTTATTCAGTATCGGACCATCCATATCAGTCATATCAATTCTACTAAGCTATTCAGTAATTCCTTTTGGCTATAACTTTGTTTTATCCGATTTCAATATCGGTGTTTTTTTATGGATTGCTATTTCGAGTATTGCTCCCATTGGACTTCTTATGTCAGGATATGGGTCAAATAATAAATATTCCTTTTTGGGTGGTCTACGAGCTGCTGCTCAATCGATTAGTTATGAAATACCATTAACTCTATGTGTCTTATCAATATCTCTACGTGCGATTCGTTGAAACAGAAAAAGCTATGCTATTGCTACGCTCCTTTCTTTATAGTACTTTATAGGAAAGGGGTCAAAGAAATTGAATAGATACCTTCATTATCCTTATTTTTTCCAAATTTGGATTGAAGAACTAAATCTGATAGTTATATGAGTGAAATAAAACAGCTTCTATTGAATCTAATTTAAGAATACTATATGACTTAAAGTTAAAAGATAGTATGATGATTTGAATTGGCAGTAAAAATATTGAGTCTCATTTTCTATGTATAAGAATTAAGTGAAATAAAATTATAACCAGAAGAGGCCATTTAACCCAAGATTGGATAATTAGTCATCCTGTTTTGAAGCGGGCTCAAAAGACCAACCTTATTGAGTTTTAGTTACCATTTGTATGAATTATCATAGATGTATTAACATAAATAAGGGGTTAATAAAAAAATGAGTGGATGGTTAGAAACACCAAGATACACAAAGGATTAGTAACACAGATTTTGTAAATTATCCAAAAGACAATTTACGCATAATAGAAAAAGAATACTAATTGGGGCTTTAAGTTGGTAGAAAAAATCAAGCAATACTCCCCACAATTCCGATCCAGAGTATGCTCCCATCCACTTATTAAATAAATTACTATCAGGAACGAAAAAATCCTTTAAGATTTATTAAGTCCCTTTTTCATAGCACAAAAAAGAAGAATAGGAACGAAAAAAACACAAGAAATCAAAAACGAAAAGGAGATAGCTTTTTCGTTTTTGATTTCTTATATCCATATTCATGGAGATAGAATTCATGTCATAATTAAGAAACTAATGTGTAATTCTTTTTCGTAATTGAAAACGATGGGGTTTATTGATAATTCTAAAAGAGTATTTTATTGAAGAATTCAGTTATTACTCAACAAATTTAAATTTTTATTTTTAAGGGATGAGATCAATTCAGAAGTACCTTTTGTATCTTTTATTAAAATTTCTCTTTCTTATTTAATTTTTTATTAGAACAGAACAGACAGAATTGAATTGGTCTAATTCAGAACCGTCCGATAGATTTGAATCTTATCTATCTTAGGGATATATCAAGAGAAGATAAATAATCGGCCCGGTCCTTAGATTTACTTAAGGCTTTCCAGGAGCCGTATGAGGCGAAAATCTCATGTACGGTTCTGTAATAGAGATGATAACAGTAATGTTATCATCGACTAGGATTATCTAATAGTTTAAGTACAGTTGATATAGTTGATGCGCAATCAAAATATGGTTTTTGGGGATGGAATTTATGGCGTCAACCTATGGGTTTCATCGTTTTTCTAATTTCTTCGCTAGCAGAATGTGAAAGATTACCTTTTGATTTACCAGAAGCGGAAGAAGAATTAGTAGCGGGTTATCAAACAGAATATTCGGGTATCAAATTTGGTTTATTTTACGTTGCTTCCTATTTAAACCTATTAATTTCTTCATTATTTGTAACAGTTCTTTACTTGGGCGGTTCGAATATCTCTATTCCGTACATATTCGTTTCTGAGTTTTTTGAAATAAATAAAACATATGGAGTTTTTGGAACCACAATTGGTCTCTTTATTACATTAGCTAAAACTTATTTGTTCTTATTCCTTTCTATCATAACAAGATGGGCTTTGCCTAGGCTAAGAATGGATCAATTATTAAATCTTGGATGGAAATTTCTTTTACCCATTTCTCTCGGTAATCTACTATTAACAACTTCGTCTCAACTGTTTTCACTGTAAAAGATTAATCTTCTATATTCATAACTTGTCTCAAATAAGAGAAAGAAATAAAACAAAAATATTCATAGATATTTACAATATGTTCCTTATGGTAACAGGGTTCATGAATTATGGTCAACAAACAGTCCGAGCTGCAAGGTACATTGGTCAAAGTTTCATGATTATCTTATCTCACGCAAATCGTTTACCCGTAACTATTCAATATCCTTATGAAAAATTAATCACATCGGAACGTTTCCGCGGTCGAATCCATTTTGAATTTGATAAATGCATTGCTTGTGAAGTATGTGTTCGTGTATGTCCTATAGATTTACCCGTTGTTGATTGGAAACTGGAAACTGATATTCGAAAGAAACGATTGCTTAATTACAGTATTGATTTCGGAATCTGTATTTTTTGTGGTAACTGTATTGAGTATTGTCCAACAAATTGTTTATCAATGACTGAAGAATATGAACTTTCTACTTATGATCGTCACGAATTGAATTATAATCAAATTGCTTTGGGCCGTTTACCGATGTCAGTAATTGATGATTATACAATTCGAACAATTCAAATAAAAAAATAAAATTTTTTATAATTTATAATTAAATTAAATACAATTCTTATAAAAAAGAAAAAAATCATATTCTATATAATATATAATAATATAAATAGAATAAATATATAGAATATATATAATTAAATTTGGATAATATTATTAAAAAAAATTAAAAATATTATATTATAAAACAAATGAATAAAAATTCTATTAGATATTTGATTTAAAATATCCTATATTATAGAAATCTATTATTAAATAGATAAATATATTATCTAATTATCTATAATTATTATATATACTTTAGTTTTAGTATAGTTTCAAACTACTCTTTCATATAAAGACTCGAATGACATTGATCATATAACTGTACCTATATCAATTCAAACTCCTTAGGATTTTTTTTATTCAATGCGAAAAGAAATTTAAGTATATAAACTTTTTTTCCTGGTCATATCAATAAGGTCATGAAATTTCGATTTCTTTGTCTTTTTTTTACATATAATGGATTTGCCTGAAACGCTACATGATTTTCTTTTAGTCTTTCTGGGATCGGGTCTTGTATTAGGAAGTCTAGGAGTAGTATTACTTACCAACACCATTTTTTCTGCGTTTTCGTTGGGACTGGTTCTTGTTTGTATATCTTTATTCTATATTTTATCAAACTCCCATTTTGTAGCTGCATCACAGCTACTTATTTACGTGGGAGCTATAAACGTTTTAATCATATTTGCTGTGATGTTCATGAATAGTTCAGAATATTACCAAGATTTTCGTCTTTGGACCGTTGGGGATGGAATTACTTTGATGGTTTGTACAAGTATTTTTGTTTCACTAATAACTACTATTCCAGATACATCATGGTATGGAATTATTTGGACTACAAGACCAAATCAGATTATTGAGCAAGATTTGATAAGTACTAGTCAACAAATTGGAATTCATTTATCAACAGATTTTTTTCTTCCATTTGAACTCATTTCAATAATTCTTTTAGTGGCTTTAATAGGTGCAATTGTCGTAGCTCGCCAGTAAGAAATCTTTACAGAACTAACAATATAAATACAGATTCCATTTTCTTGAATTTTCGCACATTGATTTCTGTCGAATTTTATGTAAAGTGAAAGAGTTTTTATGTAGAAACTCATTTTTTTATTACCGATATTCTTTTGTTCCAGACTTGTTCTATTCTTTAGTCAATCGAATCTGTAGAATTGTTGTTCATATTGAAATGAATCAAAATTGATAAGGAGTTGGTCAATGATGCTCGAACATGTACTTGTTTTGAGTGCCTATTTATTTTCTATTGGTATCTATGGATTGATCACAAGTCGAAATATGGTTAGAGCCCTTATGTGTCTTGAACTTATACTGAATGCAGTTAATATGAATCTCGTAACTTTTTCTGATTTTTTTGATAATCGCCAATTAAAAGGAAATATTTTTTCCATTTTTGTTATAGCTATTGCAGCCGCTGAAGCAGCTATCGGACCGGCTATTGTTTCCTCAATTTCTCGTAACAGAAAATCAACCCGTATCAATCAATCGAATTTGTTGAATAAATAGTATTAATCATAATTAATCATAAAAAGTAGAATTGAGAATAGTGTAATATTTATCAATTCAAATTAGCATGTCTGCTACACTACTTATGATCATGTTTGTGTTTGCGGAATCATAAGAAATCAAAGTATCCTGGTCCTGTCCTCTTCTCTTCCTTCTTATAAATTTATTTAGACGTCTATTTTGATTAGCAAAATTCTGACAAATCATTGATTCATCTGGTGTATAAATATATGATTCAGTTACGAGTTTACTAGATCGATAATTTTCATTTTTAATGTTCAAAAATTAGTATAGATACAATGTCACATTCAGTAAAGATTTATGATACATGTATAGGATGTACTCAATGTGTCCGAGCCTGTCCCACAGATGTATTAGAAATGATACCTTGGGACGGATGTAAAGCTAAGCAAATAGCTTCTGCCCCAAGAACAGAGGACTGTGTTGGTTGTAAGAGGTGTGAGTCCGCCTGTCCGACGGATTTCTTAAGTGTTCGAGTTTATTTATGGCATGAAACAACTCGAAGTATGGGTCTAGCTTATTGATACGTTTCAAAAAACACCACACGAATACGTTTTTTTACTGGCAAAAACCCGTGCTCAAAATAAAATAGAAAAGGTTTTTTTCTATTTTGAGCGCGGGCTTTTCTGGCCCAAGTGTATCTTATTTTTATCACGAATTATTTTCCTTGGTTAACAATAGTTGTCGTTTTGCCAATAGCCGCAGGTTCCTTAATTTTCTTATTTCCTCATAGGGGAAATAAGGTAATTAGGTGGTATAGCATTTGTATATGCTTAATCGATCTCCTTCTAACAACCTATGTATTTTGTTATCATTTCCAATTGGATGATCCACTAATGCAACTGACGGAGAATTATAAATGGATCAATTTTTTTGATTTTTATTGGAGATTAGGAATAGATGGACTTTCTATAGGACCTATTTTACTGACGGGATTTATCACCACTTTAGCCACTTTAGCGGCTCAGCCGGTTACTCGAGAATACCAATTATTCCATTTCCTGATGTTAGCAATGTATAGCGGTCAAATAGGACCATTTTCTTCTCGAGATATTTTACTTTTTTTCATCATGTGGGAATTGGAATTAATTCCCGTTTATCTACTTTTATCCATGTGGGGGGGAAAGAAACGTTTGTATTCAGCTACAAAGTTTATTTTGTACACTGCGGGAAGTTCTGTTTTTTTATTAATGGGAGTTCTGGGTATCGGTTTATATGGTTCTAATGAACCAACATTAAATTTTGAAACATTAACTAATCAATCGTATCCTGTGGCGTTGGAAATAATATTCTATATGGGATTTCTTATTGCTTTTGCTGTCAAATCGCCGATTATACCCTTACATACATGGTTACCAGATACCCACGGAGAGGCACATTACAGCACTTGTATGCTTTTAGCCGGAATCTTATTAAAAATGGGAGCATATGGGTTGGTTCGAATTAATATGGAATTTCTCTCCCACGCTCATTCTATATTTTGCCCCTGGTTAATGATATTAGGTTCTATTCAAATAATCTATGCCGCTTCAACATCTCTTGGTCAACGTAATTTAAAAAAAAGAATAGCTTATTCCTCGGTATCTCATATGGGTTTCCTAATTCTAGGAATTGGTTCTATAAGCGATACTGGACTCAACGGAGCCATTTTACAAATCATATCTCATGGATTTATTGGCGCTGCGCTTTTTTTCTTGGCAGGAACTAGTTATGATAGACTACGTCTTCTTTATCTTGACGAAATGGGCGGAATGGCTATCCCAATGCCAAAAATATTCACGACTTTTACTATCTTATCGATGGCTTCTCTTGCATTGCCAGGCATGAGCGGTTTTATTGCAGAATTGATAGTTTTTTTTGGAATAATTACTAGTCAAAAATATTTTTTAATGATTAAAATACTAATTACTTTTGTAACAGCAATTGGAATGATATTAACTCCTATTTATTTATTATCTCTCTTACGGCAGATGTTCTATGGATATAAGTTTTTTAATACACCAAACTCTTATTTTTTTGATTCTGGGCCGAGAGAATTATTTATTTCGATTTCTATCCTTATACCCGTAATAGGTATTGGTCTTTATCCGGATTTCATTTTCTCATTCTCGGTTGACAAGGTTGAAGCTATTCTATCTAATTTTTGATAGACAGTTTTCGTGAATAAATGAACAAAACCAATAAATCAAAAAGAGAAAGAAACCCGTTGTACAATGAACAAAAGATTTTTCCGTTAGATTCACTTAAAAAAATAATTCGAATTGTAATCGAATATGTTTGTTGTTTGTGAGAACCCCTTGAATCATTACATTACTTGATTTAAAGGGTTCTCGATGATTTATGTATGAAAAGTTTAATTTATAGGAATTATATATTATATAATATATATATAGATATATAATATATATATATAGATATATATATGCTTTCTATATCTTTATTTCTCGGGTTCTTTACTCATTTTAATTCAATTAGATCAATTAGATGTAAATGAACCATAACTATGTAGTCCTATTCCTAATAGATTGATCCCCAAATAACATATCCAAATTATAAGAAATCCTATAGAGGCCACTATTGAAGAATTTACACCTTCCAATTTTTTATTTTTTCTAGTATGTAAATAAATCGCGAATATGGTCCAAGTAATAAAGGCCCAAGTTTCCTTTGGATCCCAATTCCAATATGATCCCCATGCCTCGTTAGCCCATACTGCTCCAGAAAGAATACCTATCGTTAAAAAGAGAAAACCTAGACTAATAATACGATAACCCCAACAATCCAATTGTTGAATAAATTGAGATCTGTAATAATTTCTAGAAGAAGAAAAAGAAGTTTTTCGTAAAACATTGTTTCTTTCATTCATATTCATGTATTTGATTTCAGCAAAATCAAATGATTCATTTAAAGAATCCAAATTCTTGGTAAAAGCAAGAATTTGGATGACTTCTTGAAACGTAATGACTAAAATAGCCACTGATAATAATGATCCACATAAAAGAGCGGCATAGCCCAATATCATCATACTTACGTGCATCATTAGCCAATGGGATTGTAGAGCGGGTACTAATATTACGGATTGATGCATTTTGGTTAAAAGACCCGAAGTAGCAAAGCCTTGGGTAAAAATAACACTTGGTGCAATTATTGTACTTAAATGGTTTTTATCCTTTTTAAAAAAAGGAACCATATGAAAAATGGAAAAACCCCATGAAAGAAAGATTAAAGATTCATATAAATCACTAAATGGTAAATGGCCCGAAAAAAACCAACGAGTAATTAACAATCCTGTTACACAGAAAAAAGTTATTATGATGGCTTTTTTGGACAAATCATATAATCCTACGATTTCATTGACTAATAAGGTTATCAAATGAATTGAAATCACAATTGATATGACCGAAAACGATATATGAGTTAATATATGCTCTAAAGTTGAAAATATCATATATATAATATAAATAAATATCTATAATGAAAATAAAAAAGGTATGAATACTAGGAATAGAAATCCTGAATTGAATTCATTATAGGACTTATTCTTTTAAAATATAGGAGGGGATGTCATGCCGCCACTCGGACTCGAACCGAGATGCTCTAGCACTGCTTCCTAAGAGCAGCGTGTCTACCAATTTCACCATAGCGGCTTACTCGAAATCATAATAACCTATTCATTAGTCAATCGTCGAGATTGAAAGAATCAATTAAAGTGCAATATTTATTTAGTACAATATAATAATTTTATATTAACGATAAGTATAGTAATTGATTATTATAATTTTATATTAATATAAATTAATCTAAAAAAATCTTAAAATAAAAAAAGAGAGCATTTCTATTTCAATACGAATTTGTATTCTTGTTCTTTTTTCATTTCGAGTGTGAGTTTTATAATCTAACAGCGGGGAATGGGTTTGTTTTTCGTAGTTTACACTTTTTGTAATTCAAAAACAGCAACGTTGAAACCGGAACTATCTAGTTCTGACTTCAATCCAGAAATGGAAAAGAACATTTTTTGTAGTTGTTTATGACTCATTTTTTAGTTATTTCATTTTCTGACTCTAAAGAAATGCATTTCCATTTTTTCAATGAAAGAAAAATAGTTAATTTATATATCTAAAATTTAGCACTCAATTCAAAAAATTAGAAAGATTATATATATTTAGAATATATTATATTATATATATAATATATTCTAAATATATATTCCATATTAGTATTAAAGAATACTCTTTGAATCGAGCTAATTCAGATTATTCCAACATTATTATATTATTTGTTTTTGTTACAAAAAAAACTTTTGGAGTTCCCTGTAAAAATAGATCGAGCTAATGAAAAGGCTTTCAATGCTGTCCGATATCCCTTTTTTTTCCAAAAAGTCTTGCGAATTTTTTTTTTTGATATAGAAGTGCGCTTTTTTGGAACTGCCATTCAACTAAGATCATTTTTTCATTGCTATAGTTCGATGTGAAAGACATTTATTCTGGAAATGAAAACGAATTTTTCTTTAATTAATTAATTAGCCATATGTCTTATCTATCTGAATTCCCTCTTTTTTATGTTTGTTTTCTATCTAAAGTAAAACATTGAATATGAGAAACCTTTTCCAAACATAGAGATCTTTTTTTATTGTAATGTAAAATAATCAATTAGTTCATTTTTGAACTAATGTTTCTGAATAATACAAAAAGTATTATTTTGGGGGGTCATGTCATATGAATTGTTTTTTCTGATTTATATCAAAATAAACGAATGTTCTTAGTTTTGGTGTAATTATTTATCCTCACTCTATAGATAAAAATTTTTATTTTACAAATTTCGTATTTATTATTATTTATTTTATTATTTATTAATAAATAATAAAATTTTTCATTTTTACTAACGTAGTAATTCTAAATAGTAATTTTTAATTATTATTACTAAATTACTAAAAATAATAATTTTTATTTTTTTCACTAGGAATTCAATTTCGTTATTGGCCCATTTTTACTTTGTACTTTGCAATATTGGAAGTATTGTGCAAAGATTCAGAATAATTAAGAATATCAAATTCTATTTATATATCCACGTTTTTTATTAACCGAACCCTTTACAAAAGAGATAAAACAAACGAATAAGAAACAAAATTCATTAAGAATCAAAATCCTTTTTATTCTTTATTTTTTTTTGTATGGAATATACACATCAATCTTCATGGATCATACCTTTCACCCCACTTCCAGTTCCTATGTTAATAGGGGTAGGACTTCTACTTTTCCCCACGGCAACAAAAAATCTTCGCCGTATGTGGGCTTTTCCTAGTATTTTCTTGTTAATGATAGTTATGATTTTTTCGATCGATCTGTCTATTCATCAAATCAAGAACAGTTCTATCTATCAATATGTATGGTCTTGGACTATAAATAATGATCTTTCTTTAGAGTTTGGCTACTTGATCGATTCACTTACTTCTATTATGTCAATATTAATCACTACTGTTGGTATTCTGGTTCTTATTTATAGTGATAATTATATGTCTCATGATCAAGGATATTTGAGATTTTTTACTTATTTGAGTTTTTTTAATACTTCAATGTTAGGATTAGTTACTAGTTCAAATTTGATACAAGTTTATATTTTTTGGGAATTGGTTGGAATGTGTTCTTATCTATTAATAGGTTTTTGGTTCACACGTCCTATTGCGGCAAATGCTTGTCAAAAAGCGTTTGTAACTAATCGTGTAGGGGATTTTGGTTTATTATTAGGAATTTTAGGTCTTTATTGGATAACGGGTAGTTTGGAATTTCGGGATTTATTTCAAATATTCAATAACTTGATTGATAAGAATGAGGTTAATATTTTTTTTGTTACTTTGTGCGCCCTCTTGTTATTTTGTGGCTCAGTTGCGAAATCTGCCCAATTCCCTCTTCATGTATGGTTACCGGATGCTATGGAAGGGCCTACTCCTATTTCTGCTCTTATACATGCAGCTACTATGGTAGCAGCTGGAATTTTTCTTGTAGCTCGACTTCTTCCTCTTTTCATAGTTATACCCTCCATAATGAATGGAATAGCTTTGATAGGTATAATAACAGTAGTATTAGGAGCTACTTTAGCTATTGCTCAAAAAGATATTAAGAAAAATTTGGCCTATTCTACAATGTCTCAATTGGGTTATATGATGTTAGCTTTAGGTATGGGCTCTTATCGAGCCGCTTTATTTCATTTGATTACTCATGCTTATTCAAAAGCATTGTTGTTTTTAGGATCTGGATCCATTATTCATTCAATGGAAGCAATTGTTGGATATTCTCCAGATAAAAGTCAAAATATGGTTCTTATGGGCGGTTTAACAAAACATGCGCCAATTACAAAAACAGCTTTTTTAATAGGTACACTTTCTCTTTGTGGTATTCCACCTTTTGCCTGTTTTTGGTCCAAGGATGAGATTCTTAATGATAGTTGGTTGTATTCACCAATTTTCGCAATAATAGCTTGTTCCACAGCAGGATTAACTGCATTTTATATGTTTCGAATCTATTTACTTGTTTTTGAAGGATATTTAAACGTTCATTTTCAAAATTTCAATGGAAAGAAAAATAGTTCATTCTATTCAATATCTTTATGGGGCAAAGAAGGAAAACAAAAATTAAAAAAGAAAATGCATTTATTAGCTTTATTAACAATGAATAATAATGAAAGGACTTCTTTTTTTCGGAAGACGACATATTCACATCGAATTAATCGAAATGTAAAAAGCATAACAGGTCTTTTTATCGATAGTACCCATTTTGGTACAAAAAACATTCCTTGTTTTTATCCTCATGAATCAGACAATACTATGCTATTTTCTATGCTTGTATTAGTATTATTTACTTTATTCGTTGGGGCCATTGGAATTTCTTTCAGCCAAGAAGGAGTAAATTTGGATATATTATCCAAATTGTTAATTCCTTCTATAGACCTTTTACATCAAAATTCAAAGAATTCTGTGGATTGGTATGAATTTTTTACAAATGCAACTTTTTCGGTGAGTATCGCTTTTTTCGGAATATTTATAGCGTCTTTTTTCTATAAACCCGTTTTTTCTTCTTTACAAAATTTGAACTTATTTAATTTATTTGAAAAAAGTGTTCCTAAAAAAATTATTGCTGATAAAATAATCAATGTCATATATGATTGGTCATATAATCGTGGTTATATAGATTCTTTTTTTGAAGTCTCTTTAATTGCGAATGTAAGAAAGTTAGCTAAATTAAATTATTTTTTTGATAGACAAGTAATTGATGGAATTCCAAATGGAGTTGGTATTTCAAGTTTTTTTATGGGAGAGGCTATCAAATATGTGGGGGGTGGACGAATTTCTTCGTATATTTTCTTTTTTGTATTAATCTTTTTAGTAATTTGTTATTATATATTCATATAATGTACTATTAAAACTAAATTGGGATTATCTGCTAAGAATTATGGTAGAGCAGTTTATGAATGTCTCATCCGAAAAGCTTCCTTGACCAATTGGATAGATCAAGAAAACAGCAGTTGCAACTGGAGTATATTAGAAATTATTTTCTCTTTTTCCCTTTTGTTTTAAGAAATTATATTAGAAATTATCTTGTCTTTTTTTTTCTTATCTAGATTTAATAGATCTATG